TACATAAGAAATGTATTGAATCAATTCATTAAAAAGAATCGATCCGATCGCAACTTCGAATATGGAATTCAAAGGGATCAAAGAGGAAAGGATACTCTGAATCATAGAACTATAATGAAATATACGATCAACCAACATTTATCGAACTTGAAAAAGAGTCAGAAGAAGTGGTTCGATCCTCTTATCTCGATTTCTCGAACCGAGAGATCCATGAATCGGGATCCTGATGCATATAGATACAAACGCTCCAACGGGAGCAATAATTTTCAGGAACATTTTGAACATTTCGTTTCTGCGCAGAAGAGCCGGTTTCAAATATTGTTCGATCAATTACGCATTAATCAATATTTGATTGATTGGTCTGAGGTTATCGACAAAAAAGATTTGTCTAAGCCACTTCCTTTCTTTTTGTCCAAGTTGCTGTTCTTTTTGTCTAACTCACTTCCTTTTTTCTGTGTGAGTGCCGGGAATATCCCCATTCCTAGGTCCGAGATCCACATCTATGAATTGAATGGTTCGAATGATCAACTCTGCAATCAGTTGTTAGAATCAATAGGTCTTCAAATTGTTCATTTGAAAAAATGGAAGCCCTTCTTATTGGATGACCATGATACTTCCCGAAAATCGAAATTCTTGATCAATGGAGGAACACCTTTTTTGTTCAATATCTTCAATAAGATACCAAAAAGGTGGATGATTGGCTCGTTCCATACTCGAAATAATCGCAGTAAATCCTTTGATAACACGGAGTCCTATTTCTCAATGATATTCCACAACCAAGACAATTGGTTGAATCCCGTGAAACCATTTCATAGAAGTTCATTGATATCTTCTTTTTATAAAGCAAATCGACTTCGATTCTTGAATAATCCACATCACTTCTTCTTCTATTGTAACACAAGATTCCCCTTTTCTGTGGAAAAGGCCCGTATCAATAATTCTGATTTTACGTATGGAGAATTCCTCAATATCTTGTTCATTCGCAAAAAGATCTTTTTTTGGGGCGTCGGTAAAAAAAAGCATGCTTTTGGGGGGAGAGATACTATTTCACCAATCGAGTCACAGGTATCTAACATATTCATACCTAATGATTTTCCACAAGGTGGTGACGAAACGTATAACTTGTCCAAATCTTTCCATTTTCCAAGCCGATACGATCCATTTGTTCTACGAACGAGTTACTCGATCGCAGACATTTCTGGAACACCTCTAACAGAGGGACAAATAGTCAATTTTGAAAGTCAACATATGAATCTATCTGATTCAGAAGGGAAGAACTTACATCAGTGTCTCAATTCAAACATGGGTTTGATTCACACTCCATGTTCTGAAAAATATTTACCATCCGAAAAGAGAAGAAAACGGAGTCTTTCTCTAAAGAAATGCGTTGAGAAAGGGCAGATGTATAGAATCTTTCAACGAGATAGTGCTTTTTCAACTCTCTCAAAATGGAATCTATTCCAAACATATATGCCATGGTTCCTTACTTTGACAGGGTACAAATATCTAAATTTGATATTTTTAGATACTTTTTCAGATCTTTTTACGATACTAAGTCAAAAATTTGTATCCATTTTTCATGATCTTATCCATGGGTCGGGTATATCACGGCGAATTCTTCAGAAAAAATGGTTTCTTCCACAATGGAATCTGATAAGTGAGATTTCGAGTAAGTTTTTCCATAATCTTCTTCTGTCCGAAGAAATGATTCATCGAAATAATGAGTCGCCTGTGGTATCGATACATCTGAGATCTCCAAATGTTCAGGAGTTCCTGTATTCAATCCTTTTCTTTCTTCTTGTTGCTGCATATCTCGTTCATACGCATCTTCTCTTTGTTCGCCGGTCCTTTAGTGAGTTACAGACAGAGTTCGAAAAGATTAAATCTTTGATGATTCCAGCATCTATGATTGAGTTGGTAAAACTTCTGGATAGGTATCTTACATCTTCTACACCGAATTCTTTCTGGTTAAAGAATCTCTTTCTAGTTGCTCTGGAACAATTAGGAGATTCTCTAGAAGCAATACGGGCTTCTGGCGGCAACATGCTTGGTCCCACTTTTGTTGTCAAATCAATACGTTCTAAGAAGAAATATTTGAATATCAATCTCATCGATCTCATACCAAATCCCATCAATCGAATCACTTTTTCGAGAAATACGAGACATCTAAGTCACACAAGTAAAGAGATCTATTCATTGATAAAAAAAAGAAAAAACATGAATGGGCATTGGATTGATGATAAAATAGAATCCTGGGCCGCGAACAGTGATTCGATTGATGATGAAGAAAGAGAATTCTTAGTTCAGTTGTCCGCCTTAACGACAGAAAAAAGGATTGATCAAATTCTATTGAGTCTGACTCATAGTGATCATTTATCAAAGAATGGCTCTGGTTATCAAATGATTGAACAACCGGGAGCAATTTACTTACGATACTTAGTTGACATTCATAAAAAGTATCTATTGAATTATGAGTTCAATACATCCTGTTTAGCAGAAA